CCACAATTTTATAGATTCTGTTATTTCATATGTTTACTCGATCTTTTTTCTATTCCTTTCATATTGCATATAAAAAAGTTTTGTCGTTATTTATTTTATATATATAATATAAATTATATTTTCGTTTTTTTCTTTCTATTTATTATTTTTATTTCGTGTAATTAATGCGAAGTTCCTTAAATATCTCTGCCTTCTTTGAAATATCATGAACAGTTCCCGTAGGTTGAGCGCCTTTTTCAAGGAAATATAGAATAGCGGGAACATTTGAATAAGTTTGATTCTTTATCGGATCGTAAAAACCCACTTTCCGAAGATCTCTTCCTTCTCTTCGGGATTGAACATCAATCGCAACGATTCGATAGATGGCTCATTGGGATAGATATAGATGAATAATTCCCCCCTTAGAAACGTATAGGAGGCTTTCCCCTCGTACGGCTCGAGAAAAATGATTCTAATTTATATCTATAGTATATATAGTAGCAAATAGATCCATAAAATCATCAAATCCATTCTTAAACTATGATTTTATTCGTTTTTTTATTCTTCCTTCCCGAAAAACCCGAAAAGAACAAAAAACCATTAGTACTTATAACTTAACTCAAGTTGGACAATTCTCAAAGAGTTCAAAGGAAAATCCCAAGTCCTTGGCATTTCATTTATTGAGCTGTCTCTAACCAATCTTTTTGTCTCATTTAGAATCCATTTTTTGATTTCTGCTCAAATAAAATTTTGAGACAATTGAAAGTGGCGTTTTCTTGTTCCAGGATCGTTTATCTTTGTTTTGCATCATTGGGTTTAGACATTACTTCGGTGATTCTTAATCGTTTCAAAATGGCAGCAACATACCTTTTGTGATTTATTGACTATCGAAGAATCATGCGAACGATTGATTTCCGTGTGATACACTTTTGGTCGAAATAGTTTTCCCAATTCCAACAAAAGTTTCAAATCAAAAAAGGATATTTTGTTAGAATTTAGAATTGAATCTTTTTAATTTCTATATCGAAGATATGCTTACGAAGTTGTTCCAACTTATTGATTGACATTAACCCTAGATCTTTTACCTCTGAGAAATGAATTAAGCCTTTACGCTCGAGCTCCATCGTGTACTATTTACTTTAACTCACAACCCAACCAAATGAGGTGGGGTTCTAGTAGAACAGAACAAACTATGTCGAGCCAAGAGCACTTCATAATTCCTATATAAAATTATAAAAGAAAATGGTGGATGTAAGAATCCACAACCGATCATGTCCTTCAAGCCGCACGTTGCTTTCTACCACATCGTTTTAAACGAAGTTTTACCATAACATTCCTCTAGTTTGGAACCGGTATGAAATTGATTCAATTCAATATGGAATCATGAATAATCATTGGCTCAATCGATACATAATAATAATAATATATATTATAATAATAAATATTTCTATATGTATGTATGTATGGGTATTTATATTTATCTGGAGAAGTCTCAACAAGGATTAAATTTTATTAACCCATATTATATTTTATGAATTAACCAATTTATATTATATTTATATTATAAAGAACACAAATAAATGAATTCTTTCTTCAATCCACAGCGTCAACAGATTGTTCAAGACAAGACGATCAAGCATGAGAGATCCAATTATTTTCTTTATCGAACAACTAAACTAAAGAAAGGTCTTTAATTGGATTTCCAATACCGGAACACAATGAATATATGTTATTGTTATTAATCGAATAAGCTAGCCCAATGACCTGCAAAGGTCGGAAGTTACTCGATAAGAATAGATTCCCCAATTTCGCACTTATTCGAATACCAAGGAGAATGGTTAAAATTTTTTAATTTTAAAAATTTACCACTTCGAGATCATTATCTTATCATTTCATTATTTGAATAAAGTTTTCTCGTAAAACGTAAAAAGAAAATTGGATCTTGAAATCAATCAACCAACAAGTTGTCACATATACTAAGTAGCTAAAAATTTTTAGCGAATAACTCATTGATTAAAGATTAAAGAGACACAAATCATCATAAACATAAAATAAATATATTTATTTTTCAATTGAATCATCAAGGATTTCACCCAGTTAGATAGAGAAATCAAAAAATAAATTACATTGTATTGTATGTATTTTTTCGTAGGGATGAATAGAGAATATGAATAGGTAGTAAAGGCTTATGTAAAGTTTAGGTCGTTATTCTTCCACCCGATCTGATTTATAAAATAAGAATTGGAATAAGGAATAATATGATCTTTTCGTATCCAGCTGATATCCCGAACAATTGTCAATGGGGGTAATCGCGGATATTTAAGGAATCACGGATCTTTTTCACTAAAACAGAAATTTCGTTGTCACTATGGGCATTCTTTCGACTTTCTACTTGAGTTTGTTTTACTTCAGGAATCTTTACATAAATTCCATAAACATAAAGTAATGTAATTAATGTAATAAAGTAATAAAGTAAAGTGAATGGGATGTATAAATCACCCCCCTGGTCCAATCGTTACATTGATTTACAATTATTAATTAGAACCAGATGCAAAATGAAAAATTCGGTCAAAAAAACACCTGTCTGGACAATCTTGTATAAGTGAAAAGACAAACAGGTGCATATTTTTTTACTTGTTTTGTTCCTATTTTTATTTTTCCCAAAACTTGTTTTTGGATCCTTAATCCCAGTGATGCAATTAAATTAGTACTAAGATAGGAGCCCCCTCCTGTTTAGAATTCAGCATCGAGTTAGTACCGTACCTTATTTTCTTTAGAGATAAGGAATATATAATATAAAATAAAAAGAAATAAGGAATAGGAAGCTTTCACATTTCGATTCAGAATGCAGCGTTGATAATTCAAATAAATGGATATATATAGGACGTAAGGTTTTTCTAAGTAACTAAAGTTGAACGAGGCGTGCATACACTGAACAGCCCATCCTATTTTTGTTTTTAATTATACATTGACCCATACTCCTATCCTACCCAGATCACAAATGGATTCTGTATGTCATCGGTACTCGATTCGGTTTGTGAGAAAGAAAGTAAAAGATATGATTCAGAAAAGAATCATTAGAAATCAGAAACAAGGAACTATTAAATAAACATTACACTCTTAAACGAAACAGAATATATATATATATATTCTATATATATATTTTTTTATATTAATAGAAATAAAACAAAACAATCTTTATTCTGATAGAATTGACGGCTCTGGGACGGAAGGATTCGAACCTCCGAGTCGCGGGACCAAAACCCGTTGCCTTACCGCTTGGCCACGCCCCATTTAGATTTATTTCTATTCAACACCAATAAACACTAATATAGGTATTGGTTGTTCGTCAATTCCCGCTCAAATATCTATGGAATCCGTTAGATTGTTGCTAAGATTTTACACGTGTAGTTATAAAATTAAATTGAATTTATTGATCATTACATATAATTCAATTAAGATATTGTATGAAAGTATGATTCCTTCTATTTTCGTTTGAGAATTGAAGGATTTTTGATGGGGTTAGTCAAAGAAAAAGAAGGATTTTTTGATCTATTTTCACTTTCTTCATTTTTACCTTATATCGATAACTCAATCAAAATACAATTATCTCCAAGAATGAAACATTTGTTATGCTTAATATCTTTAGTTTGATCTGTATCTATCTTAATTCTATACTTCATTCGAGTCATTTTTTCTTTGCCAAATTGCCCGAGGCTTACGCTTTTTTCAATCCAATCGTAGATGTTATGCCAGTCATACCTTTGTTCTTTTTTCTCTTAGCCTTTGTTTGGCAAGCTGCTGTAAGTTTTCGATGAGATCTTTAATACTGTCCTACAAACATTCATGATTTATTCAATACAAACAAAAAAACAAAAAAAGATTCTAAGAATCAATTGATAAGATCCGATGAGTCTTACATTGTGAACCCTCAATTCAAATATGGAAATTCTTGAATAAGCGCGATGAATCTGGATCACCTCATTTACTCATTCTGACCTTCTACTTCCAGTGAACAAAGGCCCTTATATTATGGTCCCCACAATAAATAACTAATTGTTTGTGCGCATGAAAAATAAAATTTTCATAACGAAAGAGTATTAGTCTTATTTCAAATGAATTTCTGAAAATTACTTTATTTTTTTATTTTATAGAAACCGCTTTATTTCTTGGTTTGGTGTCAAAATGGAATATGTGGTATAAAAATGGATAATCTATTCCCTTTTTACCAAAAATGATCTTATCTTGGAGATTTTGTAATGCTTACTCTCAAACTCTTCGTTTACACAGTGGTGATATTCTTTGTTTCTCTCTTCATCTTTGGATTTCTATCTAATGATCCAGGACGTAACCCTGGACGTGAGGAATAAAAAAATAAGAGATTTTTCATTGCTTTATTTCTGAATTTTCTTATGATTTTATCTATTATAGATATTTAACTATGCTATGATACAAAAGTGCTTGAGATTTTCTTTCGAATTCGAAAGAAAATCTCAAGTCATCAGAAGAAACGGAAAGAGAGGGATTCGAACCCTCGGTACAAATAACTCGTACAACGGATTAGCAATCCGACGCTTTAGTCCACTCAGCCATCTCTCCCAATTAAACAAAGGATAATTACTATGCTACACATGAAGTAAAGAAAAAGTCTTTATTTTTCTTTCTTTTTTCTTTATTCTATAGATAGATTATAGATACAGATACAAAAGATACAAATTTTATCAGTTTTTCAGCAATTAATTTCGAATTACATTTAGATAACGGGAATATCCACAATAGAAAAAATTAAAGTAAATGAAGTAAAGAATACCTCTTCGATTTCGCACGAAAGCTTCTTTTATTCCCCGGCCTGGCCCGGTCAGTACCAGCTCTGGGCCATTTATTGTTTTGTTCCAATGAATCATACATGAAATGAGTTATCTGATTTGAAAACAAAAATAAATTGAATCAACAACAATATAGGGGCTATTTTTATTCCTATGATTATGATATAAGTGCCTTTTCTTAATTATATTATTCAT